ATCAATCAAATTTCGGGAGGCCTCATGAAGTGCTTCTTTAGGAGTTAAACTTCCATTTGTCCATATTTCGAGAAAAAGTAGTTCTTGTTTTTCATTTCCACTCACATAAGAATGGATACTATGATTTGCATTTCGAACAGGCATGAATATAGCATCTATTGGATAACTTACATTTTGAAAATTTTTTGGTGTTTTTATCCGATATCCGCGATTTCTCTCGATTTGTAATTCAATACACAAATTAATTGGTTCTGTTAAGTTAGCTATATGCTGTGTCTTATCAACGATTTCCACATAAGGTGGTAAGATGATATCGTGAGCAGTTACATATCCAGGACCCTTGATACAAATAGACGCATCACAGGTTCCATACAGATTACTTCTCAATACTATTTCTTTCAAATTCATTAAAATTTCATGTACGGATTCTTGAATGCCCGCTATGGTAGAATATTCATGTGGTATTTTCTCGGATTTTGCGCATGTAATACATGTACCTTCTATTTCTCCAAGCAAAGCTCTTCGCATTGCAATGCCTATTGTATCTGCTTGTCCTCTCATAAGTGGAGCCAGAATAAAGCGTCCATAATAAAGACGCTTACTGTCGGCTCTTGATTCAACACACTTCCACTGTAGTGGCCGAGTAGAAACTATTACGTTCTCTTGAACCATAGTAATATTATTTGATCAAATCATTGAATTATTTATTTCTCTTGAAATACCTTCAATGTTTATTTTTATACACGTCTTTTTTTAGGGGGTCTGCAGCCGTTATGTGGCATAGGAGTTACATCTCGTATGAAACTTAATAGTATACCACTTCTACGAATAGCCCTTAATGCCGCATCTCTTCCGAGACCCGGGCCTTTTATCATGACTTCTGCTCGTTGCATACCTTGATCCACTACTGTCCGAATAGCATTTCCTGCTGCGGTTTGAGCGGCAAAGGGTGTCCCTCTTTTTGTACCCTTGAATCCACAAGTACCGGCGGAGGACCAAGAAATTACCCGACCACATACATCTGTAACAGTTACAATAGTATTGTTGAAGCTTGCTTGAACATGAATAACTCCCTTTGGTATTCTACGCGCATTTTTACGTGTTCCCATATGTCTATTTTTACGGGAACGAATTTTTGGTATAGGTTTTGCCATATTTTATCATCTCATAAATTTAAGTCAGAGATATGGTATGGATATATCCATTTCATGTCAAAACGGATCCTTTTTTTTGCTTTGGACGTTGGATACTTTAGATTTATAGAGTACCCCCCCCCCTTTTTTTTTTCTAAAAGTTATCCTTGTCTTTGTTTATGTCTGGGGTTGGAACAAATTACTATAATTCGTCCTCGCCTACGAATAAGTCGACATTTTTCACAAATTTTGCGAACGGAGGCGCGTATTTTCATATTTGTCGTTCCTTAACTTAATTCTGAATCTCTTTATTGGAAGAAAATAAATTTCTTGAAATTTTTAATTTCGAATTGTATCTCCACGAAATAAATGTTTAAATTTAAAAAACCTCCTAATCACTATCACTAATCATTCTAATCGTTGTTTCAGAGTCAATAAATTCTGGTTGAGTCATAATGACTTTCCTCAATTTTGACGCTATTTACTGAATAGCTCTGTATAATTTATGTAAAAATAAATTATGTCGAATGCGTTTTGACACATAATCGAGAATCCAATTATCATTATCTAACCAACATACTGTTGGAAAGTGATATTGTATCTCCACGATCAGAAATTAAACTGTAATGAACCCGTTTTTGGTCTTTCGTTTGGGGTATCAACTAATGTGGGAGGCGTAATCCCACTCCTTATCTTGTGTCACAAATATGAAAGCTCCATATCTAATTGGGATATCATAAAGATTACCATATATAGCACAAAATTTCTCCACCGATTCTTTCTAGTCGAGCCTCTCTGTCTGTCATTATACCCCGAGAAGTAGAAAGAATTACAACCCCCATGCCGCCTAAAATTCTCGGGATTCTTTGATAGTTAGAATAGATTCGTAGACCGGGTCGACTGATCCGTTTTAAATTTAAAACAATTCTATTTGGTCGCGTCCGATTTCTTCTATGTCGTAGGGTTAAAACTAAAAAACTTTTGTTACTTTCCTGATGTTTCCTCATGTTTTCAATAAAACCTTCTCGTAAAAGGATTTTTACAATGTTTTCACCGATGTTAGTATATGGTATTTGAACTATTCTTTTTTTATTCATGTCAGCATTTCGTATATAGGTTAGTAGGTTACCAATAGTGTCTTTACTCATAATAAACTATTATTTTAGTTGTTCCCGAATTTTGCTATAATCAACATGCTCTTTTTGAATTATTTCTGAATTTTTAAACATTTATGAATTATTAAAGGCATATACCTGAGACACAAACAATCTACTTAATTAACTTTAATATACTAATTAATCAATTTCATTCAAATACTATAAACTGTAAAACTGTATTGTGTCTTAATCTTATAATACTTCAGGGGCTAATGAAACTATTTTAGTGAAATTTAACTGTCTTAATTCCCGGGCAATTGCCCCAAAAATTCGAGTTCCTTTTGGATTTCCTTCTTGATCAATAACAACCGCAGCATTGTCATCATATCGTATTATCATACCATTTTTACGTTTGAGTTCTTTACAAGTACGTACAATTACGGCTCTGATCACTTCTGATCTTTCGAGTGGTGTATTTGGTATTGCTTCCTTGATTACAGCAACAACAACGTCACCAATTTGAGCATATCGTCGATTACTAGCTCCTATAATTCGAATACACATCAATTTTCGGGCTCCGCTGTTATCCGCTACATTCAAATGGGTATGAGGTTGAATCATTTTTATCTCTTGTTTCAATGCAAAGGTGACGTAAAAAAAAAGAAATATTGTTTATTCAAAAGAAAAAAAGAAACCTACAATTGTTTTTTTTATCCTATTTCTTTTGGTTCTACACTCCTATCCTGAAATAATGAATTGAGTTCGTATAGGCATTTTTGATGCCGCTATTGAAATAGCTTTTCTGGCTATATTTTCTGGTACTCCGCTCATTTCATAAAGTATTCTACCTGGTTTAATGACAGCTACCCAATATTCGGGAGATCCCTTTCCTGAACCCATACGTGTTTCTGTAGGTCTTATTGTAATTGGTTTGTCTGGAAATATACGTACCCATATTTTTCCGCCGCGGCGTGCGTTTCGGGTCATTCCTCGCCGTCCTGCTTCTATTTGTCTAGATGTGATCCAAGCAGGTTCAAGCGCTTGAAGGGCATATCGGCCAAAGCAAATATGATTACCTCGAAAAGATATTCCTTTCATTCTTCCTCTATGGTGTTTACGAAATCGGACTCTTTTGGGGTTATAGTTGATGGTTATTTATTACTTCCATCTCTACTACAGAACTGGACATGATAGTTTCATCTCATCCAGCTCCTCGCGAATGAAACAATTATAAACTAATATACATCTATTTATATTTAATGAATAATATATGGAAACAATATATTAAATCATACGAGCCGTTGATAATATATTATTAATTCGTATCTCCCCTTTTTTGAGATATAAATAAAAGTGCATTCAATCTAGAATTCTATCAAATTCGGTTTAGTATAAGGTTAAAACGAATCTTTCTTTTACTTGGCCTTTTATTAGGTCGACTACAATTTAGAAATCCTAAAAATTTTCGCGGGCGAATATTTACTGTATTTAATATTCAGTTTATAGGATTAGTTCATGACATGACTTTTATTGTAGGATTTATTCATGACATGCCTTTTAAATGAATTGGTTCTTAGTTTGTTCCGCCATCCTACCCAATGAATCATTAGGATTCGTTTGCAATAGAATCTTATGGAATCACAGGTTCTGTCGTTCCCATCGCCTCGCGATTAATGGTTAGGTCTAAATTCTACAATGGAGCCCTTAATTAAATTTGTTCTTGAGTCAACCTCCTCAGTCTTTATTGACTCAGGGCTCTTGATTCTTTTATTCTTTGTAAAAATCAATAAAAAATATTTCTTTTATATAGAAAATTTTTTTTAATTAGAACTCAATCAGTATTAATGCTTTATTACATTTCCCTTTATGAAATTAATTATTGACCTTACATATTGGAATTCTATATCATTAATTTTTTCTCTCTTTCTCTCATCCTTCCATTTATCCACATACTTTAGTTTCACAACTGATAATCAAATAGGTTTTTCTTTTTTTTTTTAACATTTCAGTTGCTACAATGATATGACCAATATATCATATCGCGACCGATTCCTTATATTCAGATAATGCGAAAGGATGAGTTGGTTATTAGTTCATACTATGACTATAGGCTGGTCTTTTTTTTACTATAATCCTAAAAAAACCAACGAGTCGCACACTAAGCATAGCAATTATCTCGACTCAAATGATTAATGTAATTTTTATTCAACCTTTATAGAATTCTTGTTTTTTTGTTTTGATTTAACATAACATACAAAAAAAAGAATGAACGAAATTTTTTTCTTATATATACCTGATTGATCTAAAGATAAATCAAATAACTAATGCCTTTTTACTCGTCTACAAATATCCAAATTTTGATACCTAATGCCCCATAGATAGTTCTAACTGTATAGGAACAGTAATCAATTTTAGCTCGGATGGTTTGTAGAGGCACTCTACCTTCCCTGATCCATTCAACACGTGCAATTTCTTTTCCGTCGATACGCCCCGAAATTTGTATTTGAATGCCTTTTGTACCTGCCTGTTCAGTTAATTCAATAGCTTTTTTCATTGCTTTGCGAAAAGAAACTCTATTTTTTAATTGTCCTGCTATAAATTCTGCAAGAATAGTAGGGTGTCCATAAGGATTTGAAATTCGTGAAATAGCTATGTTTAGTTTCCGGTTCACAGCATTAAGTTCTTTTTGGGCATTCATCTGTAATTCTTCAATTTTTCGAGGTTCTATTAATAACTTTGGGAATCCCATATAGATTATGACTTGAATCAA